CTGATATCTTATCTATATTTAGTATTTTTTATTAGCTTTACTTTATTAGTTCTATTCTATACTGTATCCATATCATTTATCCCTATGAGATACCGTACAAAATATAATGCAGAAGGAAGAGATATAATGAAATTCTTGATTAGATCTTCTCATAGGAACAATCTATTTTATTTGATTGATGGATCCAACAACCAAACCTATTTTTTTTAATGAATTAAAAAAGAGAGTGGTTTTATTCGAAGCGCTTCGTGATTTTCAACCAATTATGTGCTTCAATATAATTACCTGGAGTAAGCGCTATAGCTTGTTTCCAATACTCAGCAGCTTGATCGGACCAAGCTTCCGCAATTTCAGAATCACCCTGTAGAATGGCCTGTTCTCCCCGGTCGGAATAGGTGGTTCCTTCCCTTAGAACCGTACTTGAGAGTTTCCTATCTCATACGGCTCAAAAATCGATTCTTTTTGTGTCCTATCTTAATCTACCCTATGCTAACTGAATTAGATTTCTCATAAACCTATCCCATTTTTTCTTGGGTTAACCAGAAGAAGTTAATTACATAAGTTTCAAACCCTAATTTTGATCAATAATCAGAATCAGTTTGATCTTTTCTCCCACCTTCAGAAGAATGAAGCATAGGTATCCCCACAATATCATTAGAATTTTCTGAAAGGTAACTATCTCGGTTTCATATATGGAATTCATATAGAATCTTTGAAAAAGACTTTTTTCCATAAGAAAAAAGAACTTACTATCTTTGGGATCTGATGCTACACCGCTGCTCAATACCTTAGTGGATCGACTCTATTACATAAGTTGATTCCTAACTTTTGTCCCATATCATGACATAAGTAAGCAGTTCTTAACTGTATCGACTCAATAGCTCGCTAATTGATCTTTACGGTGCTTTCTCTATCAATTTGATCCTTTATCCATAGAATATAGTATATAGGCTGCACTCATTTTTTTTTTTCTTCCTATTTTGGTTCTCGTGAAGTCTCTTTCCTTGCTACAGCTGATAAAAATCGTTGCTTTGGACGATGCATTATGTAGAAAGCCTATTTTTTCTAGTATTTACTAGCCAATTTGATCTTTGCTTTTTTTCCTTATTTCTATAGTGGAGATAGTCGCACGTAATGACAGATCACGGCCATATTATTAAAAGCTTGTGGTAAGAATGGGTTTCGTTCTAGTGCCCGGAAATAATATTCCAAAGCCTTTGTATGCTCTCCATTGCTTGTGTGTATAAGGCCTATGTTATAGAGTATATAACTTCGATCATAGGGATCAATTTCTGGTCGCGTAGCTTCATAATAATTCTGTAAAGCTTCCGCATAATTTCCTTCGGATTGAGCCAACATCCGTTACGGTCGTTCATTCTATTCAAAAAATCTCCGTTCCAGAACCGTACATGAGATTTTCATCTCATACGGCTCCTCCCTTCTGCGCATAGTACTAAGGGGAATAATCCATAGAATAAAAATTGAACTATTCTCATCTCATTATGAACTGAAAGGAACTAGTATTTTTACAAGAAATCTCTAGCCAGCCTTCCCGCAAGAGGTTTTTTCTTAACACCAATCATATTAGTGTTAGATATAAATGGTAACTCCAACAATTTCTTTGTTCTCAACGCCTTCTATTTCCAGGAATTAGTCACTTCAACGATCTTTGATGGTTATACGGGTATCCAAAGTACAAACGAGATGGATGTTTGTTGTCCCAACCATTCTTGTTAGTCCCGATACCGATAAGGAAAGGGGGAATTTATAACAAAGTTTTTGTGTTGTTGATTCCTAGGTGTAGTGCTTTTTCCCTTATGCCGTCTATTGGTACTAATGTAGTGTAGGATTGACCCGCAATACAGAACCCATAGGTGTAACCTTTCGCTCAATACTCAAATCAACAATTGAAACATCTGAGGCTGCATCAATCGAGGATACACGATAGAAGGAATTGTTCTATCTCCAAACTTCACCTTCACCGAGCGTAGGTTTATTTCAAGAATTTCGTTCTTTCTATACCGAACCGCGTCTCTTTCTCGTAAGACTGAGGTGAGGGCTAAAAAAAACAAGAAAAAAGAATCAAATCGCACCATCTCTGTAATAGGTAAATGCCTTTTTTTCTCCTGAAGTTGTCGGAATTATTCGTAATAAGATATTGGCTACAATTGAAGAGGTCTTATCAATAAAATTTCCATTTATATGAGATCTAGGCATAATTAGCAATCCATTCTAGAATTCTTTTCATTACCCCTCGGGGAAAATGATCCCACAAACAAAGCAAAGGAATTATACAGTACGAAATAACATAAAAACAGACTAATTTTATTCTAATAAATAGATATTAAATAGATATGGGCTTTCCACTTAAATTGTCCCCTTTTGTTTGGAAAGATATGAGATATTGGAATCAGATTGATTTCATTCCCATTTTTGTAGTATACCAATGAGCGGAACTATTACTATTTCATCTAAGTTAAATAACCAAGGACTTTTTTTA